AATGAATTGCCTGATAAAAGGATTACCTTGATAGGGTAAATAATATAGTCTTATAGCTATATTCATTACTATTTTTATATTTAACAGAATTAAACTATTTCTAAAAGTATCAAAAACTTTTGTGCATCTTACACCAAAATATATTTTAAAAAGATAAGCTAACGAAGCTATTGGGTTCATACCCCACTTATAAAGGTTTTAATCCTTTTCTTTTTAATTATAAAAAATACTTACAAGAGATTATTTTTGATTACTCTAATTAGAGGGACCTTATTAACTATTTCGTCTTCATCTTGATTCGGGGCTTGAATAGGTCTGGAAATTAATTTATTATCTTTTATTCCCTTAATAATAAGAACTAATAATTTATTTTCTTCAGAAGCTTCTTTAAAATATTTTTTAACTCAAGCTCTTGCCTCTTCTATCTTGTTATTTTCAATTATTTTATTCTTTATATTAAATAATTGAATAAGAACAAACTTCTCTGTCTATTCTTCATTACTAATTTCTTCAACATTATTATTAAAAAGAGGGGCTGCCCCATTCCATTTCTGATTTCCTAGTGTTATGGAAGGTCTAAGATGATACAATTCTGTTATCTTAATAACTTGACAAAAAATTGCACCATTGATATTAATTTCTTATTGTATTAATTTCTATTTTTTTTACTTTATTATTATAAGATCTATTATTATTGGATCATTAGGAGGATTAAATCAAACCTCGCTTCGTAAATTAATAGCTTTTTCGTCTATTAATCATCTAGGATGATTAATTGCAGGTATACTATATTCTGAAAATTTATGGATAACTTATTTCCTATTTTATTCATTTTTATCTATCTCAGTTATTTTTTTACTTAATAACTTCAAAATCTTTAATTTAATACAGATATTTTCGTTTTTTAAATTTAATCCTTCAGTAAAATTTTTTTTGTTTATGCCATTTTTATCATTAGGGGGATTACCTCCTTTTGTTGGATTTTTTCCAAAATGAATCGTAATTCAATCCCTAATTAATACAAACACATTTTTCATTATAATTGTAATAGTATTTTTTACCTTAATCACACTATTTTTCTATATTCGGGTTTGTTATAATGCTTTCCTTTTAAATCATGACGAAAACAATTGAAATTTTAAAAAATTTTTTTACCTAAAAAATTATTTTTATTGTCTAATTCTTAACTTTTTCACAATCTTTGGATTATTTTTAATTTCTATGTTTTTCTGAACAATTTAAAAATATAGCTATTTTTAAAGGCTTTAAGTTAAACAAACTAATAGCCTTCAAAGCTATAAATATAAGAAAATAATCTTTTAGGCCTTAAATTTAGATTAAATTAAGCTTTAGTAAAAACTTTTTTACTCCTTTAGAATTGCAGTCTAATATCATTGATGAATATAAAGCCATGATTAAAGAGAATAAATCCCATAAATAGATTTACAGTCTATTGCCTAATCTTCAGCCATTTAATCTATTTAAAATTTGCGACAATGATTATTTTCTACAAATCATAAAGATATTGGTACACTATATTTTATTTTCGGGGCTTGATCAGGAATGGTAGGTACTTCCCTTAGTATCTTAATTCGTGCTGAATTAGGACACCCCGGATCTCTTATTGGTGATGATCAAATTTATAATGTAATTGTTACAGCCCATGCTTTCGTAATAATTTTTTTTATAGTTATACCTATTCTAATTGGAGGATTTGGTAATTGACTTGTTCCTTTAATATTAGGAGCTCCAGATATGGCTTTTCCTCGAATAAATAATATAAGTTTTTGACTTCTACCGCCTTCTCTTACTCTTCTTCTTTCAAGATCAATTGTTGAAAACGGGGCCGGAACAGGATGAACTGTTTACCCCCCTCTTTCTTCAAGAATTGCTCATGCAGGTGCTTCTGTTGATTTAGCTATTTTTTCTCTTCATTTAGCAGGAATCTCTTCTATTTTAGGGGCAGTAAATTTTATCACTACAGTAATTAATATACGATCTAGAGGGATTACACTAGACCGTATACCTTTATTTGTGTGATCAGTAGTTATTACTGCAATTTTATTATTGCTATCTTTACCTGTATTAGCTGGAGCTATTACTATACTTTTAACTGATCGAAATTTAAATACTTCTTTCTTTGACCCAGCTGGTGGAGGAGACCCTATTCTTTACCAACATTTATTTTGATTTTTTGGGCACCCTGAAGTGTACATTTTAATTTTACCCGGATTTGGAATAATTTCTCATATTATTAGACAAGAAAGAGGAAAGAAGGAAACATTCGGAGCTTTAGGAATAATTTATGCCATATTAGCTATTGGACTACTAGGATTTGTAGTATGAGCTCACCACATATTTACTGTCGGAATAGACGTTGATACACGAGCTTACTTCACTTCGGCTACAATAATTATTGCTGTTCCTACAGGTATTAAAATTTTCAGTTGATTAGCTACTCTTCACGGAACTCAAATTAACTATTCTCCTTCAATATTATGAGCTTTAGGATTTGTATTTTTATTCACTGTAGGAGGTTTAACAGGGGTTGTTCTAGCTAATTCATCTATTGACATTGTCTTACATGACACTTACTACGTTGTTGCTCATTTTCACTATGTTCTTTCTATAGGAGCAGTCTTTGCCATTATAGCAGGATTTGTTCACTGATACCCTTTACTTTCAGGACTTGTTTTAAATGAAGAATGACTTAAGTCACAATTTATTATTATATTTATTGGAGTAAATTTAACATTTTTTCCACAACATTTTTTAGGATTAGCTGGAATACCTCGACGTTATTCAGATTACCCTGACGCTTATACATCTTGAAATGTAATTTCTACAATCGGTTCAACTATTTCATTATTCGGAACTTTATTTTTCCTTTTTATTATTTGAGAAAGAATAGTTACTAATCGGATACCTTTATACCCAGTTCAATTAAATTCTTCTATTGAATGATACCAAAATCTTCCACCGGCTGAACATAGTTATAATGAACTTCCATTATTAACTAATTAAAGTTTTTGATTTTTCTGATATGGCAGATTAGTGCAATGAGTTTAAGCCTCATATATAAAGTAATAAACTTTTGTTAGAAAAACAAATGGCTACATGATCAAATTTAGGTCTTCAAGACAGTGCATCTCCTTTAATAGAACAATTAAATTTTTTTTATGATCATACTTTATTAATTTTAATTATAATTACTATTTTAGTAGGATATCTAATAGGAATATTATTTTTTAATAAATACACTAACCGATTCCTTCTTCATGGACAAACAATTGAAGTTATCTGAACTATTCTACCCGCTATTGTTCTAATATTCATTGCTCTTCCTTCTTTACGTCTATTATACTTATTAGACGAAATCAATGATCCTGCTATTTCTCTTAAAACAATTGGACATCAATGATATTGAAGCTACGAATACTCAGATTTTTTAAACATTGAATTTGATTCTTATATAATTCCAACTAATGAATTAGAAACAAATGGGTTCCGACTGCTAGATGTTGATAATCGAATCGTTTTACCAGTAAATAATCAAATTCGAATTTTAGTATCAGCCGCTGATGTACTTCATTCATGAGCTGTTCCAGCTTTAGGGGTAAAAATTGATGCTATACCCGGTCGATTAAACCAAACGAATTTTTTAATTAATCGTCCAGGATTGTTTTTTGGGCAATGTTCAGAAATCTGTGGTGCTAATCATAGATTTATACCTATTGTAATTGAAAGAGTTCCTACAAATTATTTTATTAAATGAATTTCTAATATAAATTAATTCCATTAGATGACTGAAAGCAAGTACTGGTCTCTTAAACCATTTTATAGTAATTTAGCAATTACTTCTAATGAAAAAATTAGTTAAATAAATAACATTAGTATGTCAAACTAAAATTATCAAATCTTTGATATTTTTTAATTCCACAAATAGCCCCTATTAGATGACTAATTTTATTCTTTGTATTTTTTATTACTATAATTCTTTTTAACATTATAAACTACTATTGTTTTTTCTTTAAAAATTTAAATCAAAATAGAAAAAAAAATAATTTAATTAAAAATAGCTTAAATTGAAAATGATAACAAATTTATTTTCTGTATTTGACCCTTCAACAACTATCTTTAATCTATCCTTAAATTGATTAAGAACATTTATTGGATTAATACTAATTCCGTCATCATATTGATTTCTTCAATCTCGAATAAATTTAATTTGAAACAATATTATTTTAACATTACATATAGAATTTAAAACTTTATTAGGACCTCAAAGTTCAGGAGGAAGAACTTTTTTATTTATTTCTCTTTTCAGATTAATTCTTTTTAATAATTTCCTGGGACTTTTTCCTTACATCTTCACTAGAACTAGCCATTTGACACTTACTCTATCATTAGCTCTGCCCTTATGATTAGCATTTATGCTCTATGGATGACTAAACCACACCCAACATATATTTGCTCATTTAGTTCCACAAGGAACACCTTCTGTTTTAATACCTTTTATAGTTTGTATTGAAACTATTAGTAATATAATTCGACCGGGAACATTAGCAGTCCGACTAACAGCAAATATAATTGCAGGTCATCTTCTTTTAACCTTATTAGGAAATACCGGAAGTTCTTTATCTTATTTTCTTCTTTCTTTTTTAATCGTAGGACAAATTGCTCTATTAGTCCTTGAATCAGCTGTAGCAATTATCCAATCTTATGTCTTTGCTGTTTTAAGAACTCTTTATTCTAGAGAAGTAATTTAACTTAATAATTTTTTTAATGTCAACACACGCAAACCACCCCTTCCATCTAGTAGACTACAGCCCATGACCTCTAACAGGAGCAATTGGAGCAATAACGACCGTATCAGGATTAATTAAATGATTTCATCAATATGATAGAAGCTTATTTCTATTGGGAAATATTATTACTATCTTAACTATGTATCAATGATGACGAGATGTATCACGAGAAGGAACCTTCCAAGGATTGCACACATATAATGTAACACTAGGCCTTCGATGAGGAATAATCTTATTTATTGTATCAGAAATTTTTTTCTTTGTTAGTTTTTTTTGGGCTTTTTTTCACAGCAGACTTTCACCTACTATTGAATTAGGAAGTACTTGACCCCCTCTAGGAATTGTAGCCTTCAACCCATTCCAAGTTCCTCTTCTTAATACCGCTATTTTACTTTCATCTGGAGTTACAGTAACCTGAGCTCATCACGGGTTAATAGAAGGTAATCATTCACAAACTACTCAAGGATTATTTTTTACAGTTATTTTAGGAATTTACTTTTCTATACTTCAAGCATATGAATATATTGAAGCCCCTTTTACTATTGCTGATGCAGTTTACGGATCTACTTTTTTTATAGCAACTGGATTCCACGGACTTCACGTATTAATTGGAACTACATTTTTATTAGTTTGTTTAATCCGACATATAAACTCCCATTTTTCTAAAAGACATCATTTTGGTTTCGAAGCAGCAGCTTGATACTGACATTTTGTAGATGTAGTTTGATTATTTTTATATATTTCTATTTACTGATGAGGTAGATAAAAACAATTTATATAGTATAAAAGTATATGTGACTTCCAATCACAAGGTCTAAAAAATTTTAGTATAAATAATTTTAAATTTATTGATTTTAGCTTTTGTTGTATTTCTTATTTCAATAGTTGTAATAATTCTTGCCTCTTTACTGTCTAAAAAAAGAATCCTTGATCGTGAAAAAATATCACCTTTCGAATGTGGATTTGATCCACTAAACTCCTCACGGCTCCCGTTTTCAATCCAATTTTTTTTAATCGCTATTATTTTTTTAATTTTTGACGTAGAAATTGCCCTAATTATCCCGATAATTATAATTATTAAAACATCTAATTTAATTACTTGAACAATTACAAGCACAATTTTTATTATTATTCTATTAATTGGGCTATATCATGAATGAAACCAAGGTGCTCTAAATTGATCGAATTAAACTAGGGTTGTAGTTAAGTATAACATTTGATTTGCACTCAAAAAGTATTGAATTTTCAATCTACCTTAAAAATTTTATTTAGAATACGAAGCGATAAATTGCAATTAGTTTCGACCTAATCTTAGATGTTACTATGCATCCTTATTCTTTATTTAATTGAAGCCAAAAAGAGGCTTATCACTGTTAATGATAGAAATGATTTATAAAAATCCAATTAAGAAATCCTGAAATATGAGATTCAGAAAAAAGCTGCTAACTTTTATTCTTAATGGTTAGACTCCATTAATATTTCTTTATAATTTATATAGTTTAACAAAAACATTACATTTTCACTGTAAAAATAAAAATTTATTTTTTATAGATATACTAAAATTAATTATCTAAATATTCAAAGATTTTAAAAACCTCATTTACATCTTCAGTGTAACGCTCTAATTTATAAGCTATTTGAATCTAAAAAAATATAAAACAAACCAAGAAAATTACTCAAAAAACAAATCTCATTAAATAAATTTTTAATCTATTTCTTTGCAGAAATTGAACAAAAACAGAAAAATAAGACATTAATTTATAAATCTGTTGCCCACCAAAAAACTCAGATCATCCTTGATCAAAGCTTTTAGTAACAACTACCCCCAACTTTAAAGGAACAGCGACTAAATTTGTTGTTGATAAAAACGGTATAAATCACATTGTTCTATTTAAAAAACAAAATAAATAATTTCTTAGAGACTTATTATTAAAATAAAAAGAAACATTTGTAATTAAATAACCCAGAAACCCGCCAGCTACACAAACAAATAAAGTTAAATTTTTCAATAATGGTCTAAGACAAATTATGGCAGGAGTTGGAAAAATAAGCCATCTTAAAAGACCCCCTCCTATAATTGCTATAGATAAAAGAATAACTATTCTGTAAAGCATGTAAGATATATGGTCTCTAACACAATTTAAACTTCTAGAATTAAATTCTCCAGAAAGGGAATAGTAAACCAACCGAAAAGAATATCTAACAGTAAGACCTGTAGAAAAAAAATATAAAAAATAAGCAAATATATTAACATAAGAAAGACTAACAACTTCCAAAATTAGATCCTTAGAATAAAACCCGGCCAAAAAAGGAAACCCACATAAAGCTAAATTTGCTACATTTAAGCAAGTTGTTGTAAAAGGTATATGAATAGAAAGAGAACCTATAGATCGAATATCCTGAGAATTTTTTATATTATGAATAATTACCCCTGCGCATATAAACAATAAAGCCTTAAACAAAGCATGTGTTAATAAATGAAAAAAAGCCAATTTAGGGAAACCTATAGCTAAAATTCTTATTATTAAACCTAATTGACTAAGAGTAGAAAGAGCAATAATTTTCTTTAAATCAAATTCAAAATTAGCCCCTACCCCCGCTATAAATATTGTTAAACCTCCTATTAACAATAAAACCTGACTAAAAATTGTATCAACAAATAATACATTAAACCGAATAAGAAGGTAAACCCCGGCAGTAACTAACGTTGATGAATGGACTAACGCTGAGACAGGGGTAGGGGCAGCTATAGCTGCAGGCAACCAGGCAGAAAATGGAATTTGGGCTCTTTTTGTCATAGCAGCTAAAATAACTAAAAAAGCAATAATTATTATTTCATAATCATTTTTTATAATCTCAATATAAAAAATATAATTTCATCTCCCATAATTTAATATTCAAGCGATGGCCAACAAGAGTGCCACATCCCCAATCCGATTTGAAAGAGCAGTAATTATCCCTGCATTAAAAGATTTTACATTTTGAAAATAAATTACTAATAAATAAGAAACTAAACCTAACCCATCTCAACCCAATAAAATTCTAATTAGATTAGGGCTAATAATTAACATTATTATAGAAAAAACAAATAACAAAACTAAAAGAATAAAACGATTAATGTTAATATCATGTCTTATATAGTCCTTTCTGTAAAAAATTACCAAAGAAGAAATAAACAACACAAAAGATATAAATATCAATCTCATTCAATCAAATAAAAAAGTTATTACAAGAGAAGAAGATTGAAAAGAAATTAAATCTCATTCAACGAAATATACTAATCTATTTATTAAAAAGGATAAACTAAAAAAAAAAAAAATTATTCTAATCGCAAATAAAATTAAAAATCTGATAAAACAAATAGAAAAGATAAACACGATCTAAAATGAAATTATTCATATCCCTGACACCACAAATCAGTATTTTTATTAAACTATTTAAATTTATTACAGTCACAATAAACAACTTTCACTTTTTAAAATTAATAAGTTTAATGGAAATCAATGTAAAAATAATACTAAATACTCTCGGATATACGCTGAAGAAAAAGAAAATATAGCCGAAAATAACTTCCCATGTTGACTAAATGAATATAAATATAAAGTGTATGCAGCTCTAAAAAAAGAAAGAATAGAAATAGACAACATTGTCAGTCATGATCAACTTACTAGTCTATTTAATAAACAAATTTCTCCCAATAAATTTAATGAGGGAGGGGCAGACATGTTTCTTGAACATAATAAAAATCACCACAACGTAAGTCTAGGCATAAAATTCAATAATCCCTTATTAATTAATAATCTCCGGCTTCCTAATCGTTCATAAGATATATTGGCTAAACAAAACAATCCTGATGAACATAAGCCATGGGCAATTATTAAAGTATAAGAACCTCTTAATCCCCAAAAAGAAAAAGTAAGTATTCCCCCTAATACAACTCCTATATGAGCAACAGAAGAATAAGCAATTAAAGCCTTAAGATCAGTTTGACGTAAACAAACCAGTCTAATTAACACACCTCCAATTAATCTAATAGAAATTCACCAATAATTAAACATTATTCCACTGGCCATTAAAAATGGAAACACCCGAATTAAACCGTAACCCCCTAATTTTAATAAAATCCCGGCCAAAATCATAGATCCAGCAACAGGTGCTTCTACGTGAGCCTTCGGTAATCATAAATGAACCAAGAATATCGGCATTTTTACTAAAAATGCAAAAATTATAGTTAAATAAAATAATTTATAATAAATAAAAAAATTAGACAAAATAAAAAAATTTATTGTCTGATAAGAAACCATTAAATAGAAAATGGAAACTAGTAAAGGTAAAGAAGCAAATAAAGTATAAAATAAAAGATACAATCCTGCCTGAAGACGCTCTGGTTGGTACCCTCACCCTAAAATTAAAAATAATGTCGGAATTAGTCTTCTTTCGAAAAATAAATAAAACAAAAATAAATTATAGACTCTAAAAGTTAAATACAGGGCTAACAATAAAAATAAAACAAAAAATAGAAAAAATCCTCTGTAATTACTTTTATTAAAAATTCTTTCTCTTGCTATAATCATTAATGCGCAAATTCAAATTCTTAATAAAATTAACCCATAAGAAATAACGTCTATTCCTAAAAAATAACTGATATTTAATTCATAGTTAGAAATCAGATTAAAACTAATTATCAAAAAAAATATGATAAATAAAAAATTTTGTACCGTTCAATAATTATTTTTTTTAAAACAAATAGGTATTATAAATAATAAAAAAAATAATAATTTTAACATTGAAGAATAGAGAAAGAATTAAAATAATCGTTTCCATGAGAACGAATTATAGACACTAAAATTGATAAACCAAGAGCCCCTTCACAAACTCTGAAGACCAAAAACATTATTCTAAAATAAATTTCGTAATTTAATATATTTAAATAAATAAATAAAAACAAAAATAATCTTAAAACAATGAACTCTAATCTTAACAGAGTTGATAATAAGTGCTTACGGTTTGAAACAAACACAAACACTCCTCTAAAAAATAAATAAATAGGTAAAAATCAATTCAAAAGTATCAACATTAGTTTTAATAGTTTAACAAAAACATTGGTCTTGTAAATCAAAAATAAGAATTTTTATTCTTTTGAAACATCAGGAAAAGAGAAACCCCTATCATTAATCCCCAAAATTAATATTTTAAATAAACTATTTCCTGCTATTTTTCAAATTATTTTATCTTTTATAAGCATAATTTCAAGCACAATTTTTATACAAATAAAACACCCTTTAGCAATAGGATTAATACTTATAATCCAAACTTTTTTTATTTGTATTATTTCAGGAAACTATAGAAAAACTTTTTGATTTTCATATATTCTGTTTTTGATTTTTCTTGGGGGAATGCTTGTTTTATTCATTTATGTAACATCCCTAGCCTCTAATGAAATATTTAATTTTTCTATAAAAATTTTAGTACTCTCTACTTTAACTTTAGCTTTTTTTACATTTATTTTATTTTTTGCTGATAAAACTATTTTTATAAACTATATTTTTAATAGTGAAACAATAATTTTAAATGAACAACTTTTTAACATTTCTAAAGAAAATACAGTATCTTTAAATAAATTATACAATTTCCCAACAAATCTAATTACCATTTTACTAATTAATTACCTATTTTTAACCTTAATTGCCGCTGTAAAAATTACTAAAAATTTAAACGGACCTCTTCGACCTAAAATATTTTAACTAATGAACAAACCGTTACGATTAAGACATCCTTTATTTAAAATTATAAATAATGCTTTAGTAGATCTACCTGCTCCTTCCAATATTTCTGCTTGATGAAACTTTGGTTCTTTACTTGGACTATGTCTTGTTATTCAAATTATAACAGGACTATTCTTAGCTATACACTACACAGCTGATATTGAAACAGCTTTTAACTCAGTTAATCATATTTGTCGAGATGTTAACTATGGATGATTACTGCGAACACTACATGCAAACGGTGCTTCTTTCTTTTTTATTTGTATTTATTTACACATTGGCCGAGGCATATATTATGGATCTTATATATATATCCCTACATGGTTTGTAGGAGTAATTTTATTATTTTTAGTTATAGGTACTGCTTTTATAGGATACGTTCTCCCATGAGGACAAATATCTTTTTGAGGAGCTACAGTAATTACAAACCTTCTTTCTGCTGTTCCTTACCTAGGAACTGATCTAGTTCAATGATTGTGAGGAGGATTCGCTGTAGATAACGCTACATTAACCCGATTTTTTACTTTTCATTTTTTGTTTCCTTTTATTGTCGTTGCTTTAACAGTAATTCATTTACTCTTTTTACATCAAACTGGATCAAATAACCCTCTAGGGGTTAACAGAAACAGAGACAAAATCCCATTTCACCCTTACTACTCATTTAAGGATATTTTTGGGTTCATTTTTATGATTATAATTCTCTTATTATTAACTTTGATTTCTCCTTACGGTTTAGGAGACCCTGATAATTTTATTCCGGCTAATCCTTTAGTAACCCCGCCGCATATTCAACCAGAATGATATTTTCTATTTGCTTACGCAATTCTCCGATCTATTCCTAATAAATTAGGAGGAGTAATTGCTTTAGTAATATCTATTGCTATCTTATTTATTTTACCTTTTACAAACTTAAACAAGTTTCGAGGAATTCAATTTTACCCTCTAAACCAATTTTTATTTTGAACAATATTAATTATTGTAATTCTACTCACATGAATTGGAGCTTGCCCTGTAGAAAGCCCCTACGATATTACAGGACAAATTTTAACTATTCTTTATTTTGCTTATTTTTTAATTAGTCCTTTAATAATTAAATGATGAGACAATCTATTAAATTAAAATATAAAATTTATTAATTTTTAATAAATTTTATATTTATAAAGTTAATGAGCTTGAATAAGCGTATGTTTTGAAAACATAAGATAGAATTTTTATATTCTATTAGCTTTAATTTTAATACCAAGTACTAAATTTAATTACCTAAATATTAAAATATTAAAAAAATTTTCAAACCAATAAACAAGAATAAGTAATTTAAAGAAAAAGGTAAAAAACTCTTTCAAGCTAAGTACATTAACTTATCATAACGAAAACGAGGTAAAGTCCCACGAACCCAAATGAACAAAAAAGAAATTAAAGTTAACTTAATAAAAAATAAAAAAGAATAAATATCAGCCCCTAAAAAAAGCACAGTAAATAACATTCTTATAAATAAAATTCTAGCATATTCCCCAAGAAAAATCAAAGCGAATCCTCCTCTTCTATACTCTACATTAAACCCTGAAACTAATTCCGACTCTCCTTCAGCAAAATCAAAAGGAGTTCGATTTGTTTCAGCTAAAGAAGTAGCAAATCAAACAATAGCTAATGGCAAACATAAAAACAATAATCAAATATAATTTTGAAACAAATTAAAAGAAAGAAAATTATAATTTCCCACTAAAAAAATTATAGATAACAAAATTAAAGCCAATCTTACTTCATAAGAAATGGTTTGAGCAACTGCTCGCATCCCACCTAATAAAGCATAACTTGAATTAGACGATCATCCAGCAATTATTACACTATACACACCCATTCTTGTACAACTCAAAAAAAATAAAACTCCTAAATTAAAAGAATTTAATTTAACTAAAAAAGGAACACAAAGCCAAACTAACAAAGCCAAAAATAAAGAAACAATAGGAGAAAAATAATATCTTAAATAATTAGAAACAAAAGGATAAGTTTGTTCTTTCGTAAATAATTTAATTGCATCACTAAAAGGTTGAGGAATCCCTAAAAATCCAACTTTATTGGGACCCTTACGTAGTTGAATATACCCTAAAACCTTTCGTTCCAATAATGTTAAAAAAGCTACCCCAACTATTACACAAATAATCAATAATAAACTTCCAATAAAAGGCATTAATAAATCAGATCACATCAATACTATTTGTAATTAAACTTATTACATATATAAATTCTAAATTTATTGCACTAATCTGCCAAAATAGTCTATTTTATTCAAAAATATTTTAAAATTTTTAATTTAAATTAATTTTTCTCATTATTTTTAAAATTACAATTTAAATATTTGGTCCTTTCGTACTAAAATATTTTAATTTATTAAAGATAGAAACCAACCTGGCTTACGCCGGTCTGAACTCAGATCATGTAAGAATTCAAAGGTCGAACAGACCTAAATTTTAAACTTCTACACCTAAAATAATTCTTAGTCCAACATCGAGGTCGCAATCTTTTTTATCGATATGAACTCTCTAAAAAAATTACGCTGTTATCCCTAAAGTAACTTAATTTTTTAATCATAAAAATGGATCAATAAACCATATATAAATGTTTAAATTTTTTAAGAGTTAATTAAATCTTAATATCACCCCAATAAAATAATTTTAAGAAATAAAATTTTAAGTTTTCTGTATAAATTAAATTCAGAAAATTATAAAGATTTATAGGGTCTTCTCGTCTTTTAATCTCATTTTAACATTTTAATTAAAATATAAAATTCAAATATAAATTTTTTAGATACAACATATACTTCATTCAACCATTCATACGAGCCTTCAATTAAAAGACTAATGATTATGCTACCTTTGCACGGTCAAAATACCGCGGCCCTTTAATTTAAAATTCTCAGTGGGCAGGTTAGACTTTTTAAAAATTATCTAAAAAGACATGTTTTTGATAAACAGGTGAGTATATAAATTTGTCGAATTAATTTAAATAAACCTTTCAAATTTTATTTTATTAAACAAACTATAATATTTACTAATTTAATCATTATTTCTTTATTTGTTTTATTACAATAAATATTTTAATAAAAAATTAATTTTCAACTAAATATTTTATATTTTTAATAAATTATAACATAATTTTTAAAGATAACTATTTATAAGCTTACTTTTTTAAAAAAATATTTTTAAAATATAATTATTTATTTTAAAGCTCATCCCTTAAAATATTTATATAAAAAATTTATCGAATTAAAAAAATTAAATCAATAATTTTTTATATTAAAATTAAATTTTTTTCTTAAAAAACTAGATATATTTAAGAACGAATAACGTTTTATTTCTAATAAATTATTATTAATATTTATTCTACAATAAATAAATTAATTTATTAGATCTCTTAAAATCGAGAAATATAAAATTTTATAATTTAATTAATTAACCCTGATACACAAGGTACAAAAAATAAATTTTTCTTTAAAAATAAAAATTTTTCAAATTATTTCAATTTTCTTATACAATACAAATAAACTATTATAAAAATTATTTTTTCTTTATACAATACTTAAACAGTAAAAATAACCTTAAAATTATTTTTAAAATTAAAATTTCTAAACAAATAAATTTTAATAAATAAATATTAATCAATTTAAAACGATTTGCACGTTTTTATTTTCAATGTAAACGAAATGCTTTACTAATTAAGCTTTAAATTGTTTTTCCAGATACACTTTCCAGTACATCTACTATGTTACGACTTATCTCATTTTAAAATTTTATAATGAGAGCGACGGGCGATATGTGCATATTTTAGAGCTAAAATCAATTAATTTTAATAAATTTATAAATTTACTTTCAAATCCACTTTCAAATCTCATTTTCATGAAATTATTCATTTATTATATACATTATATTGTAATTCATTTCTACTTAATTATAAACTGCACCTTGACTTGACATTAATAAAACTTTTAAATTAAGAAAATTATTCTCTCTTTTAAGATATTCTGACGACAGCGATATACAAATTAAATTAAATTAAGTAAGGTAAACGTGGATTATCGATTATAGAACAAATTCCTCTGAATAGACTAAAATACCGCCAAATTTTTTAAATTTAAAGATTATATCTATTAATATTTTAATATTTAATTTTAACTTTTTAAATAATAGGGTATCTAATCCTAGTTTTTATTTAAAATTTCACAGCTTAAAATAATCTTCTTTTTAAAATAAATTAAATTTTAAAATTTCACCTAAAAAATTTAATTTTATTTTAAACTAATATTTTTATTTAACTAATACTAATAAAATTTATTTCTATTATTTGTATAACCGCGGTAGCTGGCACAAATTTAACCAATACAAAAAAAAATTTCTGTATCTAACTATTATTAGTTTTACAAAATTAATCACTGCGAATAAAAATTTAAAATTTATTGTTTTTAAACCAAAAATTTTTTCATTTTAAATATTACATGTAAAAAAATTTTAAAATAAATTTATTAACAAAAATAAAATTTTATTATTAAGGCCAATAAAAATTAAACAATCCCCTGATTCTAAAATGAAGTAAAAATCTACAAAATAAAATTTTTTAGTAAAAAAAAAGAACATAAAAATAAGCAATTAAATAATCTAAAAAAGTGCAATCCTCCCCGTATTTTTTGAATTTTTTTTAAAATTCGATAATGACAGCATTACTCTAATCTAATAAAAATTCTTTATATTAAAAAACCTACATACAAATCAAAATTATATTTTTAAATTAAACACACTAATTAATTTTTTATCCCTTAATAAAAAATTAATTAGTATAAGTAATAATTTTAATCCCTTAATTAAAATTATTACTCAAATATTTAAAATTAATAAAAATTAATATTTATTTAAAATAATTTATTGAAATTTAATCCCTTAATTAAACACAGTAAACATTTTTTTTTTTTTTTATATAGTTTACCAAATTATTGTATACTTGATTTAAGATATTAATTAGTTTAATTAAAATAATTAAAAATAGTAAAATTAACAATAAACCATAGAATTGGCAATATTAATAATAATGCTTTATAATTAATAATTATCATTTTTAATTATTTTAATGTAAACAATCAATATAATCTTATACATTAATTTAATTTTTAAAAGTATTTTATTATATAAATATTTAATATATATATATAAATATTTTATATTATATTATTAATATTAATAGTCTATTATTATTTTAAATTACATATATAATTTTATATAATCTATTTAATAAATGTTTAATATATTATATAAATTATTATATATTTATAAGTTAAAAATTTCAATTTTATAAGACTATTTGGAATAATAAAAATATGTTGTATATATAATAATTTATATAAATTAAAATTATTAATATTAAATAATATAATATTTTAATATAATTATTAATTCATAAATAGATATATTTTTATTTTAATTTTAAATTTATTTAATTATTTATCTAATAAAATAATAAAATTTTATATAATGCATTAAAATTTTAATTTTTATGCAAAATCTTACTATTTTCTCGTACCGTTTGTTTAAAAAATTATAATAAAACAAAAAAA